TTTTGAATATTTTTAAAATTCATTTTAAATGCAAAATTATTTATTTTTAAAAATTAAAAGAAGCGTTGGTTTTTTTAATTTTATTATTATCTTATAAAGAATAATTTATTTTTATTATATTTTTTATTTATTAAAAAAATGTTTAATTTTATTAATTACTTGTTTAATATCAGTAAATAATAATAATATTAAAAAGCTGATACCAATAATTTTAAATAACATAAAATTGTATTAATTATACATTAAAATCAAAGTTGATTTTATTTTTTAACCAGGTTAAATAATCTTCTAATGAAACAGCTTCAACAACTATAGGCATAAATCCATGATTTACTCCACAAATTTCACTACATTGTCCGTAAAACACACCTTCTCTTTTAATAAACATTGATGTTTGATTTAAGCGACCAGGACATGCATCTAATTTGATACCTAAAGAAGGTATTGCCCAAGAATGTAAAACATCTGATGCAGTAATTAATACTCTAATATGACTATTAGTTGGAACAACGACACGATTATCTACTTCTAAAATTCGAAATTGACCTATTGCTAAATCATCTTCTTGTACCATGTAACTATCAAAAATTAAAGGTTCATCTGAAAATTCTAAATTATCAGAATATTCATAACTCCAATACCATTGACTCCCAATTACTTTTAAAGTAATAATAGGATCAATTACTTCATCCATTGAATATAATAAAGCAAAAGAAGGTACTGCAACTGTTAATAAAATTAAAGCTGGAATAGATGTCCAAATAATTTCAATAGTAGCACCGTGTACAATAGTAGCTGGGATTTTGTTTTTTTTTTCATCAAAAAGAGTAATAACTCTAAATAACATCCAACAAACGAATACAACTATGCTTATTAAAAAGAACATTAAATCATGATGAAAGTTAATAATACCTTCCATAACCGGTGTTGCTGGATCCTGAAAACCTAATTGCCAAGGTTCTGCCATATCTAAAAAAATGAATTGATTGTTGATATAATTTGTGATTGTCATAATATTGTTGAAATTGTTTATCTTATTTTTTAATATATACAAAATTAATTTTTGTTTGAATTTTTAAATTCAAAATAAATATAAATCCTTTGATTTATATTTTCTTCTTAAATAATATAAAATATTTAAAAAAAATTTGTTAAAATTTGTAACATTAATATAAGATTAATAAATTAAAGAATATTACATTTTTTTTTGAAGGATTTACATCCATTATAGTATCTAAACCTTCGTGGTACGTCTTTTCAAAATTTTCCGTAACATTAGTGTAATAATCAAATTGACGTAGCATATCCGACGCTAACGCCTCTAATTTAGTAGCAGGATATCCTTTAATTGCAAATAATTCTTCCCGAAACGCGTCTATGCGTTCTCTTTGTGTCTCAGTTAAGTACTCAACCTCCTTAAAAATAGCTTCTGTAGGGTTGTCTTTATATTTTTATATAATTAATATTCATATTTGAATGGATTGTGAAAGATAAACAGAAATTTTTAAAAAAATTCAATATTAAGGGCTAAATATTAATTTATCGATAGAGATTATTTAAAAAATAATACTCTTAATAGTATAGAAAAATTTTTAATTTTGTATAAGACCGTAAATATTCAACATTTTATATAATTATACACCCCCAAAAATGTGAGTAAACTTTTGAAAACCTTCTGCCCCAATTAAATTCTTTTTTGAATCAAATCCGGTTTATTTTAATTATTTATTTAACCTTATTTATAATTTAATATTCTCCACGCAATTGAGCTAGTAATAATTCTATATCCGCAGCAAAAATCACAGCAATTGTGATGCATATGGAAAATATTAATCCCATTTTTTAATAAAAAAAAATGGAGTACTTATTTCCAGCCCCAATATATTATGTTGATAAAGAATACTAACTAATATAATGTTAAGAATAAAAAAAATAATAAAATTTTTAAAAAATCTTTTCATAACTTTTTTATTGATTTATTTTTTGGATATTATTAATCTAAATTTAAATTCCCTTCGATGAAAAAGTATTTTAAATAAAATTTTATTTTTATAACTTGAATTTAATAAATTTCAGATTTTATAAAATTTTTATGATTAATAATATTTAAAAAAATTAAAAAAACAGGAAAAATGGGATTTGAACCCATAACAATAATTTTGGAGACTACGATTTTACCAATTAAACTATTTTCCTAAGACTCTTATAGTTAATTTAAGAATGTTTAAAGATCTCTTCCAGACACAGGTTCCCCTACGACTACCTTGTTACGACTTCATCAAAGTTACTGATTACTTTTTAGGAATTTTAAATTATGTATTAATATTATAAATTATTTTATTGCAATAATTATTTAATTTTAATAAACAGTTAAGAATTATTTTAAAAACAATCAACTTCCCTGATGTGACGGGCGGTGTGTACAAAGTCCAGTAACATATTCACCGCAGCATGCTGTTCTGCGATTACTAGCGATTCCAACTTCATAAGGGCGAGTTTCAGCCCTTAATCCGAACTAAGATAATTTTTAAAGATTTGCTCCAACTTTCTATTATTGCGTCTCATTGTGATTATCATTGTAGCACGTGTGTAGCCCAACTCATAAGGGCCATGAAGACTTGACGTCATCCCCACCTTCCATTAACCTATCATTAATTTTTTTGTTAGAGTACTTTTATTTTTTATAATAAATTAGCAACTAACAATAGGGGTTGCGCTCGTTAAAGGATTTAACCAAACATTTCACAACACGAGCTGACGACAGCCATGCAACGCCTGTTTTTCATCTAATATTTTATATGAAAATTAGCAAGAGTTGGTAAGGTTCTGCGCGTATTATCGAATTAAACCACATGCTCCACCGCTTGTGTAGACTCCCGTCAATTCCTTTGAATTTCAATCTTGCGATTATACTTTTCAGGCGGAGTGCTTAACGCGTTAGCTGTTATATCTAAAAATTCTAAATATTAGCACTCATCGTTTACAGCATGGACTACCGGGGTCTCTAATCCCGTTCGCTACCCAAGCTTTCGTTTCTCAGTGTCAGTATATACCCAGATAATTGCCTTCGCCATAGGTCTTCCTTCTATTATCAACGTATTTTATCACTCCAATAGAAATTCCATTATCCTCTATTTATACTCTAGTTTATCAGTTTTGAAAAAATGTATAAAGTTGAGCTTTAATTTGTTTCTTTCAACTTAAAAAACCACCTACAAACCCTTTACGCCTAATCATTCCGAATAATGCTCGCTCCTCCCGTATTACCGCGGCTGCTGGCACGGGTATTAGCCGGAACTTCTTTTTTAAGTACTGTCATTTTCCTCCTTAATGAAAGAGCTTTACAACCTAATTAGCCGTCATCACTCACTCGGTATTGCTGGATCAAGCTTCCGCTCATTGTCCAAAATTCCCCACTGCTGCCTTTAAAAAAGTTTGGGCCGTGTCTCAGTCCCAATGTGGCTGATCATTCTTTCAAACCAGCTAAAGATAATAGGCTTGGTAGTCTATTAAACCACCAACTACCATAATCTTGCGCAAACTCATCTTTTAACGTTTAAAAACTTTAATTGATTTATTCCGTATTTTTATAAAAATAATTATTCCGAATTAAAAGGTAGATAATTCACGTGTTACTCACCCGTTCGCCATGTTTTAAAAACATTCGACTTGCATGTGTTAAGCATACCGATAGCATTTATTCTGAGCCAGGATCAAACTCTATTTATTTTTTGTATTAAATATTTAATATTAATTTTTAAAATAACAAACATTTAAAAATTACATATTTTAACATTCTTATATTAATTTTTGTTTTATATTGTCTTAAAGGATAGACTTTTATACTTAATATAAACATTTAAATTAAAAATAATCTTTTATTATTAATCTGAACTAGAAGTACTTTCAAAATTAGACGTTGCGGTTAGCGCAGTACTGTTACTGTCTAACACTGTTTCTCCGGGAATATGTGATTCTATTATAGAGGATCTTACAGATGAATTGGTTGCGCATTTATTTGCAAACGAATAGAAAGGGGTCCAAACTGTTTGTGCGTTTTTTAAATTATTCATAGCAATAGGATCAGTTTCAAATAATCTTTAGGCATTAATAAAATCCAGATTGTTACAGGTTAACTGTTGCTCTAATTCATTTTAAAATCCTCATAGAACACGCCAATTAAACCACAGCATTCGAGCTTCGTTAGAGTTTTGATTTAAATCTATTGTAAATGTTTCAATTAGTAATCTTTGCATCAGACTTTTAATTAAATAGGTTTGATTCATTAATTGAGAACGGTAATTCACTACATGCTCTGCTCTTATATTTTCTACATTAATATGAATTGGGTCTAGATCATGAAAAACGGTTTCAAGACCCACTAAATTATTATAATCTAAATTGTCGTAGAAATTAAGTATTTCCCTATAGATATTATTAGCATCTATAAGACATGACAATACGAGACTCTCGGTTATTATACAAGCAAGAATAATGGTTAAACCCTGAAATTCATCTTTTAAAGCTAGAGGATTATTTCTATAATTAGATAATTTTTGATTTATAAAATCCGCAAAACTTTCATTGGTTAGGGAAACTGGGAAATGTCGCATGATATCATGTTCACGCATTTTATCAAGCATCTCCAGTTCAGCGTTACCCTCAAAATCTAGTGGTGTGCAGAAGCAACTTGCACTATGATCTGAAATATAAACAATAATATGTATGATAAAAAATAATATAAAAAATTGTTTATTTTTTTTTAAGTTGTAATTATAATAGATTCCATAAATCTTTTAAAAAAATTTATTAGATAAGTAATTATGAAGAAAGTTAACATTTTTGTTTTTATAAAGTAGTATTTGATAGATAAATGGAGAAAGTAGGATTCGAACCTACGTAGAAATTACTTCAACAGATTTACAGTCTACCGCTTTTAACCACTCAGCCATTTCTCCTTATTTTTTAATCTATATGTGATTAGTGGGACTTGAACCCACAATATTTACTTGGAAGATAAAGGATTTACCAATTAATCTATAATCACAAAATAAATGTCAATTCTATTATTATTCCCAATTAATTAAAATAATGGAAATACCGAATACTGCCTTCGGGTCCATTTATATTTAAGCAAAAAAAGGGATTCGAACCCTCAACATTAACCTTGGCAAGGTTATACTCTACCATTGAGCTATTTTTGCATATAAATTATTTTTTTATTATAAAAAGTGAATTTAGTAATAAAAATAATTCATTATTATTTTTTGCATTTGTATGAATAGATATATCAATTGGTGGTATATTTTTAAATTTTAAGAATTCTGTTTTTAATTCAAAAAAATGTAAAACATTTTGAATTTGAAAATTTAATATATTTTTATTTTTTAAATTAAAATTTATCGTAGTTATATTAGGTAAAATAAAAATTAAAACATTTTCTAAAAAAATAAAAATATTTCTTTTTCTTAAAGTTACTTTACAACCTATAATTGAATTTTGTTTTATTTTAAAAAAAATATTATTTTTTTTTGATTTAGTTATCATAGGTTTTTGATTAATTATTAACTTTAAAAGTAAAATAATATTAATTAATTTTTTTTTTTCAATATTTGCATCTTTAAAACCAATATTTAAACAAATTTTAGTAATTTTTGGAATTTCAAATATATTTTGTAAATTTAATTTTGTTAAAAGATCGTATATAGTAATATTTTGATAATGATTTTGTAAATTTTTTTCCATAGATTTTTATAAAATATTTGAAGCTAATGCTAATATTTTAAAATTTTTTTGTTTTCTAAATTCCGAGGTAATCGGACCAAAAATACGTGTTCCTAAAGGCTTATTTTGATTATTTAAAATAATTAGACAATTTTTATCAAATTTTACCATATTACCTATTGTACTTTTTTTTTGATATGTTGTATGAATAATTAAAGCTTTAAATAAGTCACCCTTAACTATTTTAATTTTTTTTTTTTGATTTAAACGTAATTTTTTAGCAGAAATTAAAATAGTATCTCCAATTTTTCCAACCTTTTTTTTATAAATTTTAATACATTGTCCTATTTTAATACCACTATTATCGTTTACTTTTAATTTCGTTTGAATTTGAATCATAAATGATTAGAATGTAATGATGAGAGCAGGACTTGAACCTACATCTTCAGATTATGAGCCTGATAAGTTAACCTATTACTCTATCTCATCTTATTATCGATTTTCGGAAGAAAAGGATTTGAACCTTTGATCTTCTGTTCCCAAAACAGATGCATTAGCCAGACTATGCTACCTTCCGTTTAATTTTTTAATGATGGTAGGATTTGAACCTACAACATTAGGATTATGATTCCCACGCTCTACCATTAAACTACATCATTCTTACTATTTTATTAATTTTTAAATAAAATAAGTCGAAGTGGGATTTGAACCCACGAGTTAATAAATTAACTGATAGTTTAGCAAACTACTGCCTTAAACCTGACTTGGCTATTCGACCAAAAAAATAAAACTTCTTTGATAGGATTTGAACCTACAACCTAATGGTTAACAGCCATTTGCTCTACCGTTGAGCTACAAAGAAATAATTATATTTTTATTTTTAAAACTTTTAGTATTTTTAAGCTCAATATTTTACAATACTTACACTTTAAACCTATCAATGTAATCATCTTTTACAGTTTTTATATGAAAAATTTTTAAGAATGGTTTCTTACTTAGATGCTTTCAGTAATTATCCAAAATAAATTTAGCTACTCGGCGATGCCTTTCAACAACCGATACACCAGAGATTTACCCTTCTCGGTCCTCTCGTACTAGAGTTAGATTCTTTCATTTTTCAAAATATCTATAGAAGATAGGAACCAAACTGTCTCACGACGTTCTAAACCCAACTCACGTACCACTTTAATCGGCGAACAGCCGAACCCTTGGAACCTTCTTCAGCTCCAGGATGTGATGAGTCGACATCGAGGTGCCAAACGACTCCGTCGATAGGAGCTCTTAGGAGTCATCAGCCTGTTATCCCCGGAGTACCTTTTATCCGTTGAGCGATAATCTTTCCACAAAGAATTATCGGATCACTATGACCGACTTTCGTCCCTGTTTGATATGTCTATCTTACAGTCAAGCAAGCTTTTACCATTATGCTCCACAATTGATACTATTATCCAATTTGAGCTTACCTTTGTACACCTCCGTTACTCTTTAGGAGGTGACCGCCCCAGTCAAACTACCAACCATACACTGTCTATTTAAAGAAATATTAGTTATTTATTATAATAAGAGTGGTATTTCAAGAATATCTAAACAATTTACTAGCGTAAAGGTCTAAAAGATTACCACTTATGCTACACATATTACATAAAATAACAATATAAAGATGTAGTAAAGGTTCACGGGGTCTTTCCGTCTAACTATAGAGAATCCGCATCTTCACGGATAATTCAAATTCACTGAGTCTATATTGGAGACAGCGGGGATGTCGTTACACCATTCATGCAGGTCGGAACTTACCCGACAAGGAATTTCGCTACCTTAGGACCGTCAGAGTTACGGCCGCCGTTTACTGGGACTTCCATTTAATGCGCAAACATCTCCTTTTAATCTTCCAGCACCGGGCAGGTGTCAGACCCTATACATCATGTTACCATTTAGCAGAGTCCTAAGTTTTTATTAAACAGTCGCAACCCCCTATTTTGTGACACCTAATTATACATTAACGAATAATTAGGTACTTTTTATCCCGAAGTTACAAAGTCATTTTGCCGAGTTCCTTCAATATAGTTCTCTCATTCACCTTAGTCTACTCGACCTATCCACCTGTGTCGGTTTAGGGTACGGTTTTTCATTTAAAAAAGCTATTTCCTGAAAAATGATTAATTTTTGTCACTTTTTTAAAAAAATTTAATTTAAAAATTATCCCATCAAAATTTGCTTTCGTCAAATCTTTCTTAGGGGCCGTTTCACTCTATGCAATACATTTTAACATAGAAACCCTTGGATTTACGGTGATAATGATTCATAGTCATTATTTTTTGTTACTAATGCCAGCATTTTCTTTTCTGATATCTTCAACATATTTCACAATATATCTTTATTAACATACAGAATGTTCCGCTACCGTTTTATTTTGTTATAAAACTTGCCGCTTCGGTAAATTTCTTAAGTCTCGATACATTTTAGGCGCAAAAAAACTAGACCAATGAGCTATTACGCTTTCTTTAAAGGATGGCTGCTTCCAAGCCTACCTACTGGTTGTAATAATTTTTTCACTTCCTTTTTCACTTAGAATATTATTTAGAGACCTTAGCGTTCAATCTGGGCTGTTTCCCTCTTGACAATAGACCTTAGCGCCTAATGTCTGTCTATTTAAATTACGTTTTTTTGTATTCGGAGTTTCCAAGAATTCGGTAAGTTTTTACGCCCCCTAGCTCAATGAGTGCTCTACCCCAAAAAAAGATTTTAAATGCTCTACTTCAATAGATTTCGCGGAAAACCAGCTATCTCTGAGTTTGATTAGCCTTTCACTCCTAACCACAAATCATCTCCATATTTTGCCACATATGTGAGTTCGATCCTCCAAATAGTTTTACCTATTTTTCAATCTGTTCATGGTTAGATCACTCAGTTTCGGGTCTTATTTATATAACTAATAAGCTTTTTAAAACTTGATTTATCTACGCCTACTTTATTAAATTAAGCTTGCTATAAAAATAAACTTGCTGGCCCATTATGCAAAAGGTACACTGTCACTTTTTAAAAAAGTTCCAATTGATTGTTAACATTAAGTTTCAGAATTATTTCAAACTCAAAAGTTCTTTTTCACCTTTCCTTTACAGTACTTGTTCACTATCGATCATTAATTCTTAAAGGTTTTGAGGGTGGTTCCCCAGTATTCAAAAAGGATTACACATACCCCTTTTTACTATCATAAAAATAAAAATTATTCTACAGGACTTTCACCTTTTTAAGTAAATTTTTCAAAATTTTTCAAATAATTTTATTTTATTTTTATAAACCTAATTTCCATTTTCATTCGTCATTACTAACGGAATCTCGTTTGATTTTTTTAACAGTTACTTAGATATTTCAATTCACTGTTTTTATAATTTTCACAAAGAAAAAGTTTTCTTTAGGAAATCTATATTTCAAAATAAAATAATATTTTATATAGCTTTTCGCATTTTTTTACGTCCTAAAAATTAAATTAATGCCAAGGCATCCACTTAATGCTTTTGTTATTATTAGTACTTAAACCATTTAAATGGTTTAAATTTTTATTTTTTTTTTAAATATTCATTAATTAATTTTAAATTTAAATGGAAAGGATATAAAATAGTTTTAAATGTAGGTTCTTTAAAAAAGATACCTGTTTTTATTTTTTTATTTCTATGTAAATATGAAGTTATTAATGGTTTTGTCGGTTTTTTTTCACCTAAAAGATAATAAATATTATTCTTATTTTTATATGAAGATCTATTACTTTTTTTATAAAAATATGAAAATTTATTATTTTTTTTATTATACTGTTGTTTATTAAATTTAATATTTTTTTTAAAATTTACTTTATTCTTTTGCATTTTTATTTAATAATATGAATGATATCACCTTCTTGTAATAAATAATTAGGTTTACTAATTATTTTATTATTAACTTGAATTTTGTTATGATTAATTAATTGTTTAGCGTGAAAAATTGTTTTTACAAGTTTTAAACGTACTAAATTAATATCTAAACGACTTTCTAAAAAAATAACAAATTTCTTAAAGATATTTATTTTATTCTCTTTTTGTGATAATTTTTGAAATAAATTTTTTAATTGATATTCATGAATACATCCATAAAAATTACGAAATTGTTGTTTTTCAAATAATCTTTTTTGAAAAAATTTTTTACGTTTTTCAGGTTTTATTTCTTTTCGATATCTTAATTTTTTTTTAAATAAATTCCATTTTTTTGATTTTAATTTTAATAAGTTTAAATTTTTATGTATGTTTCTATTATTTTGAAAACAAATTTTATTTCTTGGTTTTAATTTATTCATATTATTTATTAAAATACTTTACGTAATAAATACATTAAAGTATATATTGATTGAATATTTTTTGAATTTGTTATAATAGGATAATTTATATTTTTTAAAGTTTGACTCGTATTAATTAAAGAAATTGTTGGTATTTTTAATGTAGAAAGTTCTTGATTTAAAAAAGTATCTTTTATTGAACTTTTAATAATTAAAATTAATTTTATGTCATTGTCTTTAAGTAAATAATGAATAACTTTATTAAAAGTTGTATCAAGAATTTTATTAGTAATTAACCCGTTAATCCATTCTTTTTTAAAACAAATAATATTCGGATTTTTTTTCACAAAAGCTCTTGTTAATAAAAATTGAACTTCATCCGCGTTACCTATTATTAAAATTTTTTCTTTTTTTTGTAACATATATTTGATTAATTTAAATATACGTTTTAAAAAAAATGAAACATCTTTTAAATTTATAATAGTATAATCATGTCGACTTCCATATATAAAAGGTAATATTTCTTTATTTGTATAAGCTGATGATTCTCCGTACATATTTTTCGATTTAAATAATAAATTTAATAAAATATTATTATTATTATTTTTTTTTTTTTGTATCATATTTAATTATTTTTTACTTTTTTTTCCTTCTTTTTGTAAAATTTTTTCATTTTTTAATAATAAACCTTTTCCTTTATAAGGTTCGGGTTTTTTATGATTTTTTATATAATGTACAAATTCATTTAAAAAAATAAAATCAATACTACTGAAAATTAAAATATTTGTTTGATTAATAATTTCAATATTCGTAGGAATCGGTATTATTATATTATGACTAAAACCTAATTTTAAAATTAAATTATTATTTTCAATAAAAGCTTTAAAACCTATACCTTTTAATAATAAACTGATTTTAAAACCTTGTAAAATACCTTTTATTTTTATTTTAATTAATTTATTATATAAATTTAAAATACTTTTTTTATTTTTAATAAAATTAATATTAATTAATAATTTATCTTTTTTAATAAAAAAATAAATATTTTTAATAAATGTTAAAGATAATAAACCTAAAGAAGTTTTAAAAAAAATAGTATGATTTTTACTATAAATTTCAATATTTGATGGGAAAATAAATGTTTTATCTATAAAAAAAAGTTGAATATTTCCTAACGGACTCTTTAAAAAATTTTTATTTTTTAATTTAATATTTTTTTTTAATATTTTAATCATAATTTTTAAAAAATTTTACAAATTAATTCACCACCAACATTTAATTTTTTAGCTTGTAAATCTGTTAAAATACCACTTGATGAAGAAATAATATAAAATCCTGTTTTTTTTTTATATAAATCTTTATTAGTTATATATAAACGTTTTCCTGGTTTTGATAAACGTTTTATTTCAGTAATAACTGCCTTATTTTTTTTATATTTTAAATAAATATCTAATTGATTTTTTGAATTTATTTTATAACCTTTTATAAAACCTTCTTTAACTAAGATATTTAAAATATTTATACTTTGTTTTGATTTTTGTTGGACTATTTTTGATTTTTTCGCTAAATAACCATTTTTTATTTTTGAAAATAAATTTGAAAGAGTATCTGTTATAATCATAATAATAATAAATTACCAACTATATTTTGAAACACCCGGTAAATACCCTTTTGATGCTAAATTACGTAATTGGATTCTTGAAATTTTAAACAAACGATAAATACTTTTAGAACGTCCTGTTAAAACACATAAATTTTTAATTCGAGTAATAGATGAATTTTGATGAAAAAAAAACCATTTTTGTTGCAATTTCCATCTTAAATCTTTTTCAATATGTAAATTTTTTGAAATAATTTTTAGTATTAATCTATTTTTTTCAAATTTTTTAAATAAATAACGTTGTTTAATGTTTTTTTTTATTTTCTTTTGCATAAAATTTTATAATAAAAATAAATGTGGAGATAATCGGATTCGAACCGATAACCTTATATTTGCAAAACATATTTTCTACCAGTTGAAATATATCCCCATAAGTGTATTGGGATTTGAACCCAAGACCATCGGATTAAAAGTCCGGTGCTCTACCAACTGAGCTATACACTTATTAAAATTAATCTATTATAACAAAAATTTTTTTAAATAATAAAAATTTTTGATTTAAAATAACATTAATTTTTTGTTTTAATAATTTATTAAAAATTGGAGTTTCTTGTATTTTAATTTCTTGATTTTTTTTATAAATTGATAATTTTTTTGTAATAAATAATTCAAAATTAGAACAAAACGTCTTATAAGAATTATTAAAATAAAAAATAATATTATTTTTCTCAAAATTAATTTGATTTTTTTTTTTATTATCAAAAATTATTTTTTTTTTTCTAAATTTTAAATTATAACAAATTTTAGGTAAAAAAAAATAAGTAATAAAAAAATAAAAATTAAAGAAAAAAAATAAAAACCAGGAAACTTGATTAAAAAAAGAAAATTGATCGAATTGTGGCATAATTTGTATTAAAATTTTTATTTCTTAAACATATATTTTTCTTGAAAGAACACTTTTAGTTTATTTTAAATGCTTATTTTATTTTTTCGAATAGCAGTTTGGATATAAGCGACTCTAGAAAGTTCTTTTTTACCTCTTTTTAAATTATTAATTTGAAAATTTAAATATTTTAATTTATAACAATTAATTAATTTTGTAGTATTAATTTTATTTTTTTTATAAAAACCTTTTTTACTTTTTTTATTAAAATAAAATTTTTTTTTATATTTTAAAGCATTATTTAAATTAAGAGGTTTCATAAAAAAAATAAAACCTAAAATTGAAATAAAAATTTTTTTATTATTCCAATTCCCACCTAATAAACGACCTTGTATTGAATCTTCTTTTTTATTTAAAATAGTTTGAAACATTATTTTATTAAATTGATGTAATATATTATAAGTTAAATCATAATTAAATAAAAGTACATTTTCATATTTCATTTCAATTGTAGAAATATCATCTATTTTAATTAAAGTAAAGGGTAAATAAATATTTTCATAATTATTAAATTCAATTACATAGGATTCTAAATTTAAATTATTATATAAAATTTGATTTTCAAATAAAATATTCTTTAATTTAAATTTTTTATTTTTTAAATAATTATTTTTTAAAAATTGTTGATAATTTAGTAGATTATTGATTTTTTGTTTTTTTAATTTTTGCATTTTTTTAATGGAAATTATTTATTAGGCCTAGTAGGATTTGAACCTACAACTACACCGTTATGAGCGGTATGCTCTAACCAATTAAACTATAAGCCTTATTATTTACAGATGAATTTTGTTTTAACAGGTAATTTATTTGAACCGGCTTTTAAAACTTTTTTAGCATTTTCTAAAGAAATACCACTAATTTCATATAAAATTTGACCTTTTTTTACTTTAGCAATCCAAAAAGAAACTGCGCCCTTTCCCTTACCCATACGATTTTCTGTAGGTTTTGCTGTTACAGGTGTATCAGGAAAAACCCTAATCCAAAGAAATCCTAATCTTTTCATTTTTCGAATAATTATTCTACGAGTTGCTTCAATTTGTCTAGAAGTTAAACGTGTTTCTTCTAAAACTTTAATAGCATATTTACCGTAAATAATATTATTACCTTTTGTAGTTTTACCTACAAGTTTACCTTTAAATTGTTTTTTATATTTAGTTTTTTTCGGAAATAACATAATTAATATTTTTTTTTAATTTAAATTGTTTTTTATAAAATTTTGAGTTTAATTTTATTTTTAAGGGTTTAAAAAAAATCCATAATTTAATACTACAAATACCTGAAGGAGTTTTAAATTCATTAAAATGATATTTTATATCATATTCTAAAGTATTTAAAGGAATTTTACCTTTTTGAAAAACCATTTTTTTTTTACGTTTTGATTTATTTAAACGACCTTTAAATTGTAAACGATAGCCAACAAAATTAGAAAATATTTTAAAAAATTCTTGAAGCATATTATCTATATTATTAATAAATTTTTTATGTGTTTTTTTTCTTTCTAAAGTTTGTTTAATATAAAATGTTATTATATTAATATTTTTAGTATAAAATGCATAACTAAAATTATAAATCATTTTTTTAACATTTTTATTAATTCTATTATTTTTCTTAATTTTTTCAAAAATTTTTTTTAAATTTCTTCGTAATTGAAGGAACTCGAAGAATTTTACATTTTTTATAAATAATTTTATATTATTATTTGAATAATAACAATTTAAATGCTTTATAATTTTATTATAAGATAATTTATAATATTTTTTTGCATTTTTCTGTATATAAATATAGACATTTATATTATTTGATGCTTTTACAATATTGATATCGATTAATTTTAAATTTTTATAATTAAAAATATTTTCAAAATATTTTTTAATTTCTAAATCAAAATGTAATAAATTTGAATATTCATCATCATTACTAATCCATTTTGAACTCCAATTTTTTTTTTTATTTAATCTTAAACTAATTGGTATAATTTTTTGACCCATAATTTATTTTTTTTTTTTATATATATGTTTTTTTCTGGTATTAATAAATTCACCAAATTTAAAACCGATCATTTTATCATTTATTGATAAATTAATAAAGATTCTACCATTATAAACACTTACGGAATGATTACTATATTCGGGTAATATTGTTAAATTTTTATTAGTGATTTTCATCCATTGTTTTTTTTTTAAAAAATTAACTTTAAAAAAAGGACCTTTATATTTGCTTCTCGACATGACTTATTGAATAATTAATTTTTTTTTCTTTTTATTACGTGTAGGTTTTCCTTTTGTTATTTTACCTTGTGGTGTTACAGAAGGTCGTCCACCGCTTGTTTTACCTTCACCACCACCATGAGGGTGATCGACTGGGTTTTTTGCTACACCACGTACAGAAGGTCTTCGATTTAACCAACGTGAACGTCCAGCTTTACCTAATTTAATTTTTTTATGATTAATATTAGATACAATTCCTAATGTTGCATAACAAGTTAATAGTATTAATTTTAATTCACCGGAATTTAAACGAATTCTGGCAAATTTATTATTGATTTTTTGGATTAATTGTGCTGAAGTACCAGCACTTCTTATTAATTTCCCACGTGAATGTGGATATAAACTAATATTATGAATTAGACTACCAATAGGTATATTTTGTAAAGGTAGAGCATTACCTACTTTTAATTCGGCATTTGTTGAACTTTTAATATATTGATTAATTTTTAAACCTTCAGGTGCTAAAATCAAATAAGATTTAAAATTATTCTTAATATAGGCAATATTTGCAGAACGGTTCGGATCATATAAAATTTTCATAACAAAACCTTCTATATTTTTTGATCTATTAAAGTCAATTAATCTATATAAACGCTTATGTCCACCACCGCGGTGTCTTACAGTTATTTTACCTTGATTATTTTTACCATTAGCACGTTGAAAACCTGTTGTTAAAGATTTTATTTTAAAAATTCGAGTTAAATTATTTTTTTTTAATAAAAATGTTTGACGTTGTGATGGTGTTATTGGATTTATTTTTTTTTCTATCATTTTATATGGTATATAGATAAAATCTATTATGTTATTTATTTTTAATAAAACAATTTCAGATTCAAAAAGTATTCTATACTCATTAACTATATTATATGGTATTAATGAATATCAATCTAAGAAGATTTGTAAAAATATAGGAATTAATCCTCAAATCACCCTTAATCAACTTAAAAACAACCACGTAAACCGACTAATCAACTATATTAATAAAAATATAAAGGTTGAACAACTTTTAAAGAAGTCTAAAACTGAAAAATTAAATGAATTAGTTGAAATCAAAAGTACTCGTGGAATTAGACAAAGTCAAGGATTACCTGTTCGCGGACAACGTACACATACTAATGCTAAAACGTCTAAAAAATTAAAAAAAATTTTTATTCAAAAACGTATTTCACGTAATAAACGTCCATTTAAGGTACAAAAAAAAAAAAAAAAATAAAATTATTATTCTATGAATAAAAATAAATTTAAATATAATTTTAGAAATAAATATAAAATAAGAAAAAATATTAAAAAAAAAAATCTTTTAATTTTAGCTAATTTACATATTACTGCTAGTTTAAAAAACACAATTATTAGTTTAACTAATTATAATGGAAATCTTTTAAAACAATGGTCTACTAAATCCTTAAAAAAGACTAGATTTAAAAAGAATACACCATATAATGTTCAACTAATCGTCTATAAAATTAATAGATATCTTCAATTAAAAAAAATAAAAAAATTAAAAGTTTTTTTACACGGTACTGGTTTAGGTAGATATAATGTTTTAAAAAATTTAAAAAAAAAAAAATTTAAAGTAAGACATCTTTTAGATAAAACAGCTAAACCTTTTAATGGTTGTCGATTAAAAAAACAAAAAAGACGTTAACTTTAAAAATGGATAGGTGATCGAGTGGTTTAAGGTGTCAGTCTTGAAAACTGAAGTATATAATAATACCGTGGGTTCGAATCCCACTCTATCCTTTAAAAAGCTAGAGACGGATTTGAACCGTCATTAAAGGATTTGCAGTCCTTTACATTACCATTATGTTATCTAGCCAAATATTAAATTATAAAATATGAATAAAAATAAAAAAAATTTTACCTATAAAAATAAAATTATTTTAACAAATGGATCTTCTTTAAAAATAACATCTATTAAATATTTAAAAAATTATCAATTAAATTCAAAAATTTTTAAAGAAACAAAAATTATTGAAAATACTGATATTAATTTAAATAAAAATAAATTAAATTTTATAAAAAAAAATAATTTAAATTAAATTATATTTTTTTAAATAAACTGAAATATAAATAAATATTTCAAAAATAAATATAAAAAAACAATAAATTAATAAAAAATTAAACATATCTGGTGGTGTAATCAAAGCACTTATTAATATTATTTTTAAATAAAAAAATTTTCTTAAATTAATAATTATTTTAATTTTAAAAATATTATTAAAGATTAAAAAAGATAAAATAAAAAAATAAATAAATATTATAAATAAATAACTAAACGATGAAAAAAGGAAATCAAAATAATTGATTATTTTCGGTTCGAAATAAATAGTTAAAAGATAAAAATTTGAAAAATTTAAATTTAATAAAAAATTCCAAATATGTGGAATAATAGTTTTAAAAATAAAATTTATTATAAATAAATTAAAAATTAAATAAAATAAATAAAATTTAATAAAAATAAAATTTTCATATTGATATAAACCTTTTGATAAAAAAATCCAAAATAATAAAATACTTAATTGTATTGATATAAAAGTTGATATGAAAAATGATATAAAAATATTAGTAAAAAAAATTTCTGTAATATTGGTAAAGATAAAATATTTTAACATATTTTTATTAAGTAAATTATTAACTAATAAATATATTAATTGATCAGAAAAATAATATGAAATTATAAGAAGATAAAAAAAAGTAATTAAAAGTATAAAAAAATTATATTTTAATTCAAATAAATGTAATTGTAAATAAGTTATTATTTTATTCGTTTTCATGTATTTTTAAGTATAGCCTACTTGGTGAAATTGGTAAACACGATAGATTTAAAATCTGTTCCCATTATAGGGTTATTGGTTCAAGTCCAATAGTAGGTATTTTTATTATCAAAGTGGTGAAATTGGTAAACACGTTACACTTAGAATGTAAAGCTTTAAAGCATTAAGGGTTCAAGTCCCTTCTTTGATAATTTCTATAACAATAGATTTTATTATTAAAAAATAATTTTAAAATAAAAATCTATCCTTTAAGTGAAAATAAATTTAAATTTTATTTAATTTTTAACATATACATGATTGATATATATATTAACAATATTAAATTAAAAGTTAATAAAAATTTAACTGTATTACAAGCGTGTAATACTTTTAAAATTGAGATTCCTAAATTTTGTTTTCAAGAAAATTTACAAATTGCAGGTAATTGTCGAATGTGTTTAGTTGAAATTGAAAATTCACCTAAACCGGTAGCATCATGTGCTATGCCTTTAATGCCCAATATGCGTATATTTACTGATACACCTTTAGTACAAAAAGCACGTGAAAGTGTTTTAGAATTTCTTTTAATAAATCATCCGTTAGATTGTCCAATTTGTGATCAAGCGTCGGAATGTGATTTACAGGATCAAACCATGATTTTTGGTTCAGATCGTAGTCGTTTTTTTTTTAAAAAACGTGGTGTTGAGGATAAATATTGTGGTCCTTTTATTAAAACCATAATGACACGTTGTATTCATTGTACACGTTGTGTCCGTTTTGCAAATGAAATTTGTGGAATTGATAATTTAGGTACAACAGGTCGTGGTAATCAAACAGAAATTAATTTTTATTATCCTAAAATTTTTAATTCCGAATTCTCCGGTAATTTAGTTGATTTATGCCCTGTTGGGGCTTTAACTTCAAAACCTTATAGTTTTAAAGCACGTTCGTGGGAATTAAGAAAAAAAGAAGGAATTGATATTCTAGATGGAATCGGTTCAAATATTAAAATTGATATTTTCAATAATGAAATTGTTCGTATTTTACCTAAAACTAATTTTGATATTAATAAAGAATGGATATCAAATAAAACGCGATATTTTTTCGATAGTTTAAAATATCAAAGATTACAATATCCTTTATTAAAAGATAATGAAAATAAATTTCAAAAGATTTCATGGTTAGAATCTTTCAATATAATTAATCAAAAATTAAATACAATTGATAGCTCCAAAATTCAAAGTATTATTGGTGATTTAACTGATTTAGAATCTATTTTTTTATTAAAAAAATTTTTAACTAAAGTAGGAATTTCAAATATTAATTATGAACGTTTTTTAAAAAATCAAAATATTAAAATAAATTCTGATTTAACTTCAAATTTTTTATTTAATAATACTGTAAAAGCTATCGAAAAATCAGATCTTTGTTTAATTGTTGGTAGTGATATTCGTAAAGAAGGATCTATTTTAAATATTCATTTAATTAATCGTTTAAAAAAAGGGGATTTTAAAATTGCATATATAGGTAATAAAACTGATTTTACTTATCCAGTAAAACATTTAGGATTAACAATTAAAAGTTTACTAAATATTATTTTAGGAAAACATATTTTTTGTAAAGATTTAAAAAAAGCTAAAAAACCTTTAATTATTTTTGGAGAAAATATTATAAATCAAAAAAATGGTTTTTTTTTTTTGGAAAAATTAAAAAATTTAACATTTTTGAACAATAATATTAATTTTTTTAATACACAAATTTCATTAATAAATTTTTTAGAAATAACTTTTTCAAAATCTCAAAAATCTAAGAGTAATTCTAAGTTATATTATTTATTTAATACAAATTTACAAAATAAATTAAAAATATCTAAACATAATTTTATTATTTATCAAGGACATCATTTTACAAAAGATGCACAAAATGCAAATTTAATTTTACCCGGATTAACATTTTTAGAAAAAAAAGGATTATATATTAATTTAGAAGGTTTAATTCAAAAAAATGGAAAAATTTTAAATTTAAATACTGAACAACGTAAAGATTCGATTATTTATAAAAATATTTATAAATTTTTAATAAATAAAAATCAATCAAAATCAAATTCTTTTTTTAAAATTATAGATATTTTACCTTATTTATTAAAAAAAAAAATAAAAATAATTAATCATTTTAATATAAATAAAAAATATTTAAAAATTAATATAAATTTTTTAGATTCTTTAATAAAAAATAATTATTATAGTAATATATTAGAACAATATTCAAAAGTATTAATTAATTCTAATAAAATCATCAAAAATCAATCAAAATCATTATGATATACACAATTTTAAAATTCTTAATTTTAGTATTACCTTTATTAATCGCTGTGGCTTATTTTACTTTAGTTGAACGTAAAGTTTTAGCCTCTATACAAAGAAGAAGAGGACCTAATGTTGTAGGTACTTTTGGATTATTACAACCATTAGCTGATGGTCTTAAATTATTCGTAAAAGAAACTGTTTTACCTAGTAATGCAGATGTAATTTTATTTATATTTGCACCTATTTTAGCTTTTTTTTTAAGTTTATTAAGTTGGACTGTAATACCTTTAGGATTTGGTATGTTTTTTACTGAATTAAATATAGGTATTTTATATTTATTAGCAATCTCATCATTAGGTGTTTATGGGGTTATTATTGGAGGTTGGTCAAGTAATTCTAAATATTCATTTTTAGGTGCTTTAAGATCAACTGCCCAAATGATTTCATATGAATTAACTATAGGATTTTCTATTCTATCTGTAATAGTATGTGCAAAATCATTAAATTTAATTTCTATAGTTTTAGCACAAAAAACTGTATGGTATTGTTTTCCTCTTTTTCCTATTTTTTTACTTTTTTTTATAGCATGTTTAGCAGAAACAAATCGACACCCTTTTGATTTACCTGAAGCTGAAGCTGAATTAGTTTCTGGATATAATGTTGAATATTCGGCAATGGGTTTTGCTTTATTTTTTTTAGGGGAATATGCAAATATGTTATTAATGAGTAGTTTAACTACTATTTTGTTTCTAGGTGGTTGGTTAGCACCCTTCCCTTTTAGTATTAGATTTATTAATTTCTTACCAGGATCTTTTTGGTTTAGTATTAAAATATGTTTTTTTGTTGTTTTATTTATAGTAGCTCGAGCTGTTTTACCACGTTATCGTTATGATCAATTAATGCGCTTAGGTTGGAAAGTATTTTTACCTTTTACTTTAAGTTGGTTTATCTATACTGCAAGTATTTTAATAAGTTTTAATTGGTTAAACTAATTATGAGTATTTTAAATCATTTTATTTTTACTTTCTTTTTATTTTGTCTAGGATTATTCGGTATAATTTTAAATAGACAAAATATAATTATTATTTTAATGTCTATTGAAATATTATTATTATCAATCAATTTAAATTTTATTTATTTTGCAGTTTTAATTGATGATATAATAGGACAAGTTTTTTCATTATTAATTTTAACCGTTGCGGCTGCGGAGTCTGCTATAGGTTTAGCTATTATGATTGTTTTCTTCAAATTATATGGAGATATTTCAATTTATAAAATTAATTTATTATCATTATAATAATGATAATAAAATTATTAATTAATTTCTTTAATTATGGATTTAAAATTGATTCTCTTATTATTATTAGTAGTACTTTATTTTTTAGTGTTTATTTTTTAACACTTTATTTTTTTATTTATCTAAAAATAAAAATTTTATTTCAAATATTTGTACCTTATAGGTTACCTCTTTATCAAAAAAATCCCTTTTTTCTACGTACATCCTATACGCATTTTATTACTATAATAGTTTATTTTTTTATTTAAAATCACAAAACCTTCTTTTACATATTGTGCGGATGAAATAGAAGATTCTAACGCCGCAATGGGTGGTGTATTTGCGAAAAATACTTTGTTAGAAAATCTTCACGCAAATATGCAATTAGCACGTACAACTCAAAATAACGATTCAAAATTACGTTTGTTAAGGACCTGTTTAACTACTATTAAAAGATTTTCAAATGATTTTGTGGGTTCTTTTGATAATAATTATGTGTCAAATTTTAAAGGTTCATATTATGCTTCTACGATTGAACAGGTCGTAAACATTTATTTAGAAGATTTACCCCATCAAGGCTTACGGCAAAATACCGAATATTCGGGATTAGTTAATAGTTTAGAACAATTGAGGACTACTGCAATAACCAATAAAAATCTTTGTAAAGAAAGAGGGTGGTAGTTATATCAGAGAGTTTAATTTTTTTTCAGAAAATAAATATATAGTTCAGTTGATAGAGCACAGGATTAAAAATCCAATGGTCTTGGGTTCAAGTCCCAATATATTTATTTTTATATATTTATTTATACTCCATTTTTCCTTTTTCATAAACATGGGGGTGGGTTTTTAAAAACTCTCTGCCCCCACGGCCGAATACTATTCGTATTATTTACGTTTGTTTTTTGAAATTTTATATATTTTTATTAAAAATATATTTACATAAATAAAATATGAAAAATGGGAAAAAAGATAATAAAGATTTTTAAAAAATTTTTAATTATTTTTTAAAGAATTATTTATTAATTCACAGGAACGGACAGCACATAAATATAGAGGCGATGACTCTTTTCCTTTCAAAGAAAGACACTTACAATCTTCTCGAATATTATTTGACCCCTGAACACTTGTTAAATAATTAAATAATATTTGTTGTGAATTATTTATAGTTTTCAAATTGATATATTTCCCCAATCAGGGTTTACCCGTAAATCACCTTTAGCATAAAAATGACGCATGTTAAGATAATTTTTAACCGTGTTTTCGATAATCAAATACACTGGTGAGGATTTTTAGAAATCTATATGTTGAAAATTTTTCTGGAAAACGGGTAGATAACAGATAGATAATATTTCTGAATCTAAACGTTTTAATAACATGTATTGTCCCGATAACCTTGAATTTAATATTAATAAATCCGAAAAATAATAATAATTTTAAATTGACATAAATAGTTTATTACGTAAGCGGTTGTTTGAATATTAATATTTTTTAATCGTGTTAAGATATGTCTATTTCAAAAATATATAAAAAATAGAATTAATAAAAACCAATAGTCTACTGAAAGAATATAAAATTTTCAATTTTTTAAATAAAGTATAAACTTGAATTAAGGTTTTTTTATTGCTTTTATTTTCAAAAAAAATAAACTACATATTAACGTGATCAAAATACTAAAAATAAAAATTAATTTAAAATTATTAAATAAATATTGCGTAATCTCTTTATTAAGGGTTTTTTGTTTAAAAATAATATCTAAATCGGGGTTTAGCTTAATATTGGAATAATTTTTAATACTAATATCAGGATAAGTGTTAAATATAATATCACTACTATTATTTAAAAAAATATTTATTATCTTAATAATAGTAAAAAAGGTAAAAAGTTGTTTTTTTTTGAAATTAAACATAATTTTATTTTAATAAAAATAATATATAAATATATTATTTATTAGTACGATAACGTACTAAATAGGCTTCCAATTTTCCTAAAAATGGTATAATTATTATAAAAAAAAAAAAATAATAAATCATACTAATAATACCAATTTCAGTATAAGGATATTCAACGGGACATTGCCCAACCCAACCTAATAATAAGAAAGCTACTACTAATAACCAATAACATATTTTAAAAATAGGTCTAAAAGCTGTACTTCTAATTTCAGATGAATTAGTAAATGGTATAGTTAATAAAACAACTAACGAACCAAACATTGCAATAACTCCACCAATTTTATTGGGTATAGATCTTAAAATTGCATAAAAAGGTAAAAAATACCATTCAGGAACAATATGTAAAGGAGTTTTCATCGGATTAGCTTCAATATAATTATCCGGATGACCTAAAGTATTAGGATAATAAAATATAAAAATAAAAAATACTAAAAATAATACCATTAAACCAAATAAATCTTTTGTATAAAAATACGGATAAAAGGGGATATTTTCGGTTTTTAAAGTAATACCTAATGGGTTATTAGAACCAACTTCATGTAATAAAATTAAATGAATTAATACCGCACCTACAATTACAAAGGGAAAAGTAAAATGTAAACTAAAAAAACGATTTAATGTTGGATTATCGACAGCAAAACCACCCCATAACCAATCAACTATATCTTTACCGATTAAAGGTATTGCTGAAAATAAGTTAGTAATTACAGTTGCACCCCAAAAACTCATTTGTCCCCAAGGTAAAACATAACCCATAAAAGCCGTAGCCATCATTAAAATAAAAATAATAACACCCGAACACCATAAAGCTTCTCTTGGTGTAATATAAGAACCGTAATATAAACCTCTAAAAATATGTACATATACAACAATAAAAAAAAAAGATGCACCGTTTGCATGGGTATAACGCATTAACCAACCATTATTAACATCTCTCATAATATGTTCAACACTATTAAAAGCTAAATCAATATGAGGTGTATAATGCATTGCTAAAAAAATACCAGTTAAAATTTGTACTACTAACATAATACCGGCTAACGAACCGAATCCAAAAAAATAATTTAAATTAATAGGTGTAGGATAATCTATTAAATGATTATTAAGAACTGCAAATAATGATTTTTTATTCCATCTCATAATTTGAAAAGAAAAATGACCTAAAAACGAAAATAATTAAAAGAATATTAAATACTTATTTTTTTATCCCAAGGATTATTAAATTCAAATAATCTATATTGTTGTGCTAAATTTACAGGTTCATAAACTACTCTTTTTTTTAATTCATTATAAAATACTTCTAGAAAGCCACTTAATGGAAAATCTTTACGTAAAGGGTGTCCTTCAAAACCGTAATCTGTTAAAATTCTACGTAAATCCGGATGATTAGAAAAAAAGATACCAAACATATCCCAAACTTCCCTTTCACACCAATTAGCAGCTTTATAAATAGGAACAATTGAATCTACGGGTTGTACTTCATTAATAGTTATTTTAACTTTTAAACGACTATTAAAACGTATACTTAATAAATTATAAATAATTTCAAAACGTTTTTCTTTATTAATATAATCAACAGCACAAATTTCAGATAATAGTTTAAATTGACTATTTGTATGATTTTTTAAAAAAATTAAAATAGGAATTAATTTTTTTGTAGGAATATTAATACATAATTCATTTTTATATAATGTATAATTTATTATTGGTAAAATTTGTAATAAATATTGACTAAATTTGGTTAATAATTTCATAAATTAAAAATTATAATAAATATTAAAAATATTTATATATTAAAAAAATAAATAATTATTTTAAGAAAAATAATCCCTGAAAACGCTTAAATATATACATAACATAAAAAATATAATAAAATAAAAGATATCTTTTATTTTATCCTTTTTAATTTTTATTAACCCCTCACTTAATAAAAACTAAGAAGTTTAAAGAGGAGTATATACTTTAAAAATATTCAATTTTATTATAACTATATCATAATAAAAAACAGAAAAACCAGCAAATTTGCTTTAAAATGCAAATAAAATTAAGAAAGCCATCATTAAACAAAATAAAGCAATTGCTTCAGTTAAGGCAAAACCTAAAATAGCAGTTCTCATTAATTCTTGTTGTAAAGAAGGGTTTCTTGAAATACCTATAATTAAAGAACCAAAAACGTTACCAATACCAATACCGGCACCAATTAATCCTAAAGTAGCTAATCCTGCACCTAAAAATTTAGAAGCTTGTAATAACATAAATGTGTATTATCAATTTTTATTTTTACTTAAAATATCTTAAAGGATGTATTTTTTTTATTAAATTAATAATCAAAATTAATCGCCCCGGGGCAACCCGCCGAACCTTCTTCATCCGATTGGTTGACGCCCGCCTACACCCTAAAGTCTAACCCTCAATTCTAAACATTTTTTGCTGAAAAGTATCTAATTCTATACGTTTAGCTGCATTCGATGTTAATCCCTAGGCCCTAATAGTGTCTTTCAACACTGTTTGCACAGTATTATCTTGGATTTCTAGACGACTGTCAGCATAACCAAAATTGTGTGACAAATGATGCTGCTGATCTGTTGTATTATAAAAATGAATAAATGAATGTTCTAGCGTACTTAGACCTTGCATAAAATCGGCAAAAGGAATTATATTAATATTTTGAAAAAATTGTTAGATATTCTAGTCATTTCTTTTTGATATTTGTTTAAAATAACAACCCCGTGTGCGGAAATTTCACCTCCCGGACTTATTAATTCCCGAGCCGGTGGCACAGTAACATGTGCGACCCTAACCGCACCCTCAATATCCCGGCCGGGGTTTGAATCTGGATTTACATCTAAATCCGAACCCCAACAAAATGCCTGATTCTGTACTAGGAGAAAAAATATAGTCAATATTGAAAACACGACAGATGTGAAATTTAAAATGATGTTATTTTTACTATAAAAAAATGTAGTAGTTAATACCAAATATTGATTATAATAAAATATTTTAATAAAAATTAACGTAAATATTAAAATTATATTTATATAAGGAATAATTAAAAAAATTATAATATATAAAGATAATAATTGATTATATAAATTTTTATTTTTTGTTTTGCCATAAATTTGATTTATTAATTTATTTTTTCTTTTAATTTTAGTATTATTTTTGAAAAAAATTATTAGTAAAATCCGTTGCTAAAGTATTTAATTTTTTATCTAATTCTTTAGAGATTTCTTTTTTAGTTAAAATTTCTTCTAAGATATTTGAATGATTATTTTTAATAAAATTTAACCAATTAGTTTCAAAAATTGAAATTTTATCTACAGCAATTTTATCTAAAAAACCACGTACACCTAAATAAATAATTACAATTTGATTTTCAACAGCTAATGGAATATTTAAACCTTGTTTTAACATTTCAGTTAGTCTAACACCTCTATTTAATTGTTGTTGAGTAGTTGCATCTAAATCTGAACCGAATTGTGCAAAAGCTTGTACTTCTCTAAATTGTGCTAATTCTAATTTCATAGTACCTGCAATTTGTTTCATAGCTTTAATTTGGGCAGACGAACCTACACGACTTACAGATAAACCAACACTAATTGCGGGTCTTTGACCTTCATTAAATAATTCAGTTTCTAAGAAAATTTGTCCATCAGTAATCGAAATTACATTAGTTGGAATATAAGCAGAAACATCACCAGCTTGAGTTTCAATAATAGGTAACGCTGTTAAAGAACCACCACCAATTTTTTTATTCATTTTAGCTGCTCTTTCTAATAAACGTGAGTGTAAATAAAATACATCACCTGGATAAGCTTCTCGACCTGGAGGTCTTCTTAATAATAATGACATTTGTCTATAAGCTACAGCTTGTTTTGATAAATCATCATAAAAAATAACAGCATGTTTTCCATTATCTCTAAAATATTCACCTAAAGCACAACCGGTATAAGGTGCTAAATATTGTAATGGTGCTGAATCTGACGCAGTCGCCGCAACAATAACAGAAAAAAACATTGCATTTTTTTCTTCTAAAGTTTTAGTTAATTCAGCAATAGTTGATCTTTTTTGACCTACACCCACATAAATACAATATAATTGATTATTTATATCTTTTTTTAAATGAGGTTCAATTTGATTAAGGATTGTATCAATTGCAATAGAAGTTTTACCTGTTTGTCTATCACCAATAATTAACTCTCTTTGACCACGACCAATAGGAATTAAACTATCTACAGCTTTTAAACCTGTTTGTACGGGTTCTTTAACACTTTCTCTAGGCATAATACCTGGAGCTTTCACTTCAACTCTACTTTCTAATTTACTATTAATTTGACCTTTACCATCAATGGGTTGGCCTAAAGCATCAACTACTCTACCTAATACTTCAGGTCCTACAGGTACACTAACAATAGATCCGGTTCTTCTTACGAAATTACCTTCTTGAATCTCGCGATCATTACTAAAAACAACAACACCAACAACGTCAGGTTCTAAATTTAAAGCCATTCCTTTAATATTACCGTTATTAAATTCAACCATTTCACCAGCTTGGATTTTAGTTAAACCATAACATCGTGCAATACCATCACTCATTGAAAGAACAATACCTGTTTCTTGTAAACTTTTTTCATCTTTATATTTTTTAATATTTGATTCCAGTATATATGATAATTCAATAGCCATTTTGGTTATTAAATTATCATATTATAAAATAATTATAATTATCTGATAATTATAATTATCAAAAATATATCAAATATATATTTTATACCCTTTACGAGAATTGAACTCGTATCTTTGCCGTGAAAAGGCAATGTCCTAACCATTAGACTAAAAGGGCTTTTTATTAAATAAAATATAATATTTTATTTAATAAAAATAAGAAAAGTCTATATGTATTAAAATTTTCGATACACTCTCATGCATACAACTTTCAAAAATTTGAGGATATAAACCTAATAAAAAGATATTTATAATTAATATTAAATGTATTAAAAATTCACGATATGTTAAATCATAATAAATTTTTAAATAAATATTTTGAATATTTCCGTAACAAATACGATTATAAAATAATAAAGAATAAACACCTCCTAAAAACATACCAATTGTTGCAAAAACAGCTGTTGTAGTATTATCTTCAAAAACTCCTGTTAAGATAAGAATTTCACCAACAAAACTACTTGAACCCGGTATAGACATATTTGCTAAAACATAAATAAATAATGCTATACAAAATAAGGGCATTGTATGAGCTAAACCACCATAATAATTAATAAAACGTGTATGATAGCGATCATATAAACATCCGATTGAAAAAAATAAACCACTAGAAACTAAACCGTGACTAATCATTTGAATAATACTACCTTCTAAACCTTGAATAGTTAAAGAAAAAATACCTAAAATAATAAAATTCATATGTGCAACGGATGCATATGCAATAATACGTTTTAAATCTGTTTGACGAATTGCGGTTAATGATGCATAAATAATGGATATTAAACAAATTACTAATATATACGGCGTAAAATAAATAGTAGCTTTTGGAAATAAAGGAACTAAAAATCTAATCATACCGTATGATCCTAATTTTAATAAAATACCCGCTAATAATACAGAACCTGCAGTAGGTGCTTCAACATGTGCTTCAGGTAACCAAACATGAAAAGGTAACATTGGAACTTTAACAGCGAATGACAAAAAAAAAGCTAAGAAATATAATTTTTCATATGAAAAATCAAAATTACTATAATATAATATTTGATAATCCGTTGTACCTACAGTTAAAAATAAATGAATAATAGCAATAAACATAAATAATGATCCTGCTAATGTATACATGAAAAATAAATAAGAAGCTTTTATTTTACGTTCTCTTGATCCCCAAATACCTATCATTAAAAACATAGGAATTAATACACTTTCAAAGAAAATATAAAAGATAAGTACATCTAATACACTAAATGAAATAATTAAACAAAATTCTAAAATAAAATATAAAATAAAATATTCTTTTATATTTTTATTAATAATTTCATAACTAATTAGCATACAAATTGGAATCAAAAAGGTTGTTAAAATTATAAAAAATAATGAAATACCGTCAAGACCTAAATAAAAATTAATATTAAATTGACTAATCCACTCGATTTTAAATAAATATTGAAAATTTGAGGTAGATTTATCAAATAAAATCCATAAAGGTAATGACATTAGAAAAATAAAAAATGACATAAAAATACTAAAATTTTTAATAAATTTTTCATTTTTCGTAAAAGATAATACGATAACCGTAATTAATGGTAAAATAAGTAAAAAGATTAAGATAAACTTATTAAACATAAAATTTTAAATTGACTAGAAAAACGGGCGAAAAATGGGACTTGAACCCATAACACTTAGACCCACAATCTAACACTCTACCTTTAAGTTATAATCGCCTTTTTATATTTTTCTTAAATAATATATAAAATTTAAAAAAGGTTGAACAATTGAATTATTTAAAGGTTGATATTGTTTAAATAATATTTGTTTTATCTTTAAATTAGAATAAACTTTATTTTTAAAACTTAAATAAATTAATTCAAGTTTTTTAAATCTAGTTAAATCTTTAACTAGATTTAAATCAGTATTCCCGTAAATTATTAAAATAGATCCTTCCCTTGTTAAATTTGGAAAAATATGGGTAGTTAATTTTTGATTTAATACTAAAGATTTATAATTTAATTTTTTTAAAAATTTTTTAATAGATATGGTTTCATCAATATCTAAATCATTATAACGAAATAAATATATAAATTTGTAAGTTTGTTTAATTTTTTGTAATTGATTTAATTTATATTTTTTATAAATTTTTTTTTTTTTTGGAAACATTTTTTTTTTTTTGAATTTCTTCCTTTAAAAATTCTATATACAATTGAATAGGTAGATATATTTTTTCATCTAAAAATTGAATTAATTTTTTATTTGTATCATATTCAGGGTCGTTATTTATTTTTTGTAATAATAACTAAAATGCAAATTCAGGACTTAAGTACATCATATCCTCGTCCTTAAATTCTAAACAAAGGGATTTACAATATTCTTTAACTAATTATTGAAAAAAAAAGTTTTATATAGGACAGTTTAATTGTACTATCTTTATATAAATCGTAATTTATTAATTCGGAATTTTTTTGTTTATATCTTTTAATCAATACATTTGTTAGATGGTAAAACGCAAAAAAAATGAAATTTTTTAAAGAATATTTATTTTTTAAAAAATTCTTAATTTGTGTATTTAAAGAACTCTTAAAAATTTTTTTTGTACCCTCTTTTATTTTTTTTTGAACTTTGATATAATTTCGATCCTTTTCTTCCATAATTAAAATGTTTGTAATACTACTGCATGGAGGATCTATATTATCAATAGCTGCTGTTGAAAAATTATTTTTTTTTTATAATTAACTTTGTTGGAATCATAGATAAATTTTTTATATTATTATATGAAATTAATTTTATTTTTTTACTATACATATTTTTTTAACGATCAATTTCACCAAATACAACATCTAACGTACCTATAATTGTTACAACATCAGCAATCATATGTTTTTTTGCTAGATAATCTAAAGCTTGTAAATGTAAAAATCCTGGTGATTTTATTTTACACCGATAAGGTTTATTACTTCCATCAGAAATTAAATAAACACCATATTCACCTTTAGGGGCTTCAATAACTGTATACGTTTCACCACTATTTACACTAATATTTTCAGAATAATATTTAAAATGATGTATTAAAGATTCCATTGAATTTTTCATCTGAGTTCTACTTGGATTTGTAATTTTTTTATCATCTAATTTAATAGGACCATTTGGTATTTTATTAAGTACTTGTAAAATAATACGAATAGATTGACGCATTTCTTCAATTCGAATCAAATAACGATCATAACAATCACCATTTGTCCCGACAGGTATATCGAATTTCAGTTGATCGTAAATTTCATAAGGTTGCGTTTTACGTAAATCCCATGAAATACCCGATCCACGTAACATTACACCACTAAAACCTAAATTTAAAGCATCGTTAGCTGAAACAACACCAATATCAACTAATCGTTGTTTCCAGATACGGTTATTCGTTAACATTTCTTCAATTTCATCTAAACGTGTATTAAATTGTTCACAAAAAATATAAATATCATTTAATAAACCTTTAGGTAAATCTTGATTCACACCACCAGGTCTAAAATAAGCTGCATGCATACGAGCACCGGAAACTCTTTCATAAAATTCCATTAATTTTTCCCTTTCTTCAAATCCCCAAAAATAAGGTGTCATAGCTCCCACATCTAAAGCATGACAACAAACCGCTAATAAGTGATTTAAGATACGGGTGATTTCCGAAAATAAAACTCTTATATATTGTGCTCTTAAGGGAATATTACAATTCAATAATTTTTCAACAGCTAAAACATAAGCATGTTCTTGACACATCATTGAAACATAATCTAATCGGTCAAAATAAGGTAAAGCTTGTAAATAATTTTTGTATTCTATTAATTTTTCCGTTCCCCGATGTAATAAACCTATATGAGAATCAGCTTTTTGTACAACTTCCCCATTTAATTCTAAAATTAAACGTAAAACACCATGTGCTGCCGGATGTTGGGGACCAAAATTTATAGAAAAATTTTTAATTTTTTTTAAAGGCATTTTTAATTTTTTTAATTGTAATTCAAATACAAGATTTATAAATTAATTTTTTTATAAATATATAGCATATATAGTAAGTAAATATTTTTTAAATATTTATTTCTTTTTTACATTATGATTTTTCAGGAAATTTTCAATAATAATTTTGAAATTATTATTCCCGAATTTTTTTTAACAACTATTTTATTAATTTTATTATTATTCGGAGTTTTTTATAAAAAAAATCAAAATATTCAAAAAATTTTGATTATTAAAAATATTACTACTATAATAATATATTTATTATTAATTTTGTTAATACTAACATACAATATAACAAATATTTCAAATAATATATTAAATGGTGTCTTAATTATAAATAATTTTACACAATTTATTAAAATAATTTTAATATTATCAACAATTATTTGTTTTTTAATACAACAAAAATATTTAATACAACAAAAAATAAATTCATATGAAATTAATATATTAATGTTAATATCCTTATTAGGTTTAATGTTATTAGTATCTGCCAATCATTTTATTACTTTATATTTAGCTATTGAATTACAAAGTTTAAGTTTTTATATATTAACTTCTACACAAAAAAAATCAATCTTATCCGTTGAAGCTGGTTTAAAATATTTTATATTAGGATCAATTGCTTCCGGATTTATTTTATTTGGTTCTTCTATTATTTATGCTATTACGGGATCTTTAAATTTTAATAATATTTTTTTAATATTATCCAATATTAATTTCTTAGAAAATATTAATTTTTTAATAAGTTTATCATACGGACTAATTTTTATATTAGTAGGAATTTTATTTAAAATAGGTGCAACACCTTTTCATTTTTGGTTACCCGATGTTTATGAAGGTGCTCCTAATAATATCTCAAGTTTTTTTGCTATTGTCCCTAAAATTGCTTTTATTGGTATTTTAATTCGTTTATTTTTTGATATTTTTATTAATATTTCCTATTTTTTTGAAATATTTTTTTATATTATTTCTTTTTTATCTATGTTAGTGGGTGCACTATCTGCTTTACAACAAAAAAAAATTAAAAGATTATTAGCATATAGTTCAATAAGTCATGTAGGTTTTATTTTAATTGGTTTTACATCAAATATGTTAAATAATATTCCTTTTATTTTATTATATGTTATTATTTATATTATAACAAGTATTAATTTATGGACTTCTTATTTATCCTTAAATATTAATCATAAACCTATTAAATATTTAACAGATTTATCAAATATATATACTAGTAATAGATTAATTGCTATTATAATAATTTTAAATATTTTATCCTTAGCAGGTATTCCACCTTTAGCTGGTTTTTTTTCTAAGTTATTTATTTTTTTTTCAGCAATTAAAAATAATTATTTTAGTTTAGTTTTTTTTGGTATTATAATAAGTGTTTTAAGTTCTTTTTATTATTTAAAGATTATTAAAATAATTTATTTTGAAAAAATATTAAGAAAAATGTTTGTTTTACAAATAAATAAAATACAAAGTATTATATTATTAATTAATACACAATTTGTTTTATTTCTATTTATTTTTCCTAATATTATATTAATAAATTTAAATAAAATTTATCTATATTTATTAATATAATATTTAGTTTGGATAGCTCAGTTGGTTAGAGTAAAAGACTGAAAATCTTTGTGTCGGTGGTTCAAATCCACCTCCAGACAATTTCTATTATTTAAGATATGTATCTTTTAAGAATAACTTTTAAATCTTTTCAAAAAATAAATCAACTTAAACAAAATTTATTAAAATTAAAAAAAATTAATAAATTTAAAAATATTAAAATAAACGGAATCTTTCAAACAAAAAATAAAAATAAAATTTTTACTTTATTAAGATCTCCTCATGTAAATAAAAAATCACGTGAACATTTTATTTATAAAAATTATAATCCAAAAATTGATATAAAATTTTTAAATATTTTTCAATTATTAAATTTTTTAATTTTAATAAAAAAAATATTATCTGAAAATTCGTTAATGAAAATTAAAATTCTAAAAAAAAATTAAAGTTATGCTTATAGCTTAATTGGAGAAAGCGTTAGATTGCGGATCTATAAAATGAAAGTTCGAGTCTTTCTAAGCATATTTTTGAAGTATAGCCAAGTGGTAAGGCCTCCGTTTTTGGTACGGAAAATCAAAGGTTCGAATCCTTTTACTTCAAAAGGGCCTATAACTCAGTTGGTTAGAGTATACGCCTGATAAGTGTAAAGTCAGTAGTTCAAATCTACTTAGGCCCATCGAATAATTAACTCAATTGGTAGAGTATTTCGTTTACACCGAAAATGTTAGCGGTTCAAGTCCGTTATTATTCAAAATTCATAAAAAATAATATGTCAACAATTAATCAATTATTTTTAAAAAAACAAAAACGTTTAGAAAAAAAAAAAAGAAATAAAAGTCCAGCTTTAAAACAATGTCCTCAAAGAAAAGGTATATGTTTAAGAGTTTATAATACAACACCTAAAAAACCAAACTCAGCTATGCGTAAGGTAGCAAAAGTACATTTATCCAGTCGATATACGATAATTACGTATATACCGGGTATTGGTCATACATTACAAGAACATTCTATTGTATTAGTTAGAGGTGGTAGAGTAAAAGATTTACCCGGTGTAAAATATCATGTTATTCGTGGTAAATATGATTTATTAGGAATTTATTCTAGAAAAACATCAAGATCAAAATATGGAACTAAAATACGAAGAGTATAAAATAAAAAAACTATTTATTAATATGTTATTAAAATGTGGTAAAAAAACATGTTCTGAAAACATATTTAAAAATATTTTAATTAATTTAAAAAAAACTACAAAACAAAAACCTAATTTTATTTTATTTAAATCAATTGATAATTTATTACCTAAATTAAAAGCAATAAGTATTCCAAATAAAAAAAGAAATAAAAAAAAAAAAAAAAAAGATCGGTATTTTTTAATGCTTTTAAATGAAGATAAACAAATCAAAAAATCCGTATCTTGGTTACTTTTAAATTCAAATTTGAAAAATATAACAAAAGAAATTATACAAACTTCAAAGAATAAAAGTAAAACTATCAATACAAAAAAACAATATTATAAGAATATAAAAAAATTAAAATTTAATCTTATTTTTGATTAATATTTTATTTTATATTATTATAAACTATATATATGTATATTACTACTAAAAAAAATTTACAAGTTGAAAACACTACAAACATTTTTATAAATAATCAATATATTAATATTACAAAAACTTTAATTTTAAATGAAACGACAAAAAATAGATTAGAAATTCAAAAAAAAAAATAAACCTATAAAGCATTTTAAAGGTTCTATAAATGCAGAAACAACTAAAATCTTAAAAAAAGCGAAAATTGGCGGGGTTGCGACTAATATTGATTTAACTTTTTTAGCTTTTCACACATTAATAAGTAAAATTATTCAAATAAATAATCCGTCCCAACAAAAGATCGAAGAATTCGAGTTAAATAAAAAAATCCCCTTACCCGCTCTTAGACTTTTTTTTGAAAAGCTAACAAGAAACGCCTGTATAGAAAATTATCCGGAATTCCAAAGCACTGATTGGCAATATTTGAGCCCACAGTTTAAATTTCAATTATTATTACGATAAAGAAGGAGTATCTTACTACTCCCATCTTAATTAGGTTTTTAAACAAAAAAATAAATTTAATTATTACATTGTATATAGAATTTTTAAAAAAACAAAAAACAATATTATAAAAAAATTAAAGTTTAATTTTATTTTTAATGAATATTGCATCTTATTGAAAAACTTATTTATCATTAAATAATTAATTATTACAAATTATTAAATTTTTATGAAAAACTATTATTATATTAATAAAAAAAATTTACAAATTGAAACTACAACAAATGATTCTAATATCGATAAATTCGAAAATGATTTAAAATTCTTAAAAGAAATTACAAAAAATACGCAAAATACGCAAAATCATCCATACCATTTAGTTGATCCAAGTCCATGGCCTTTTGTTATTTCATTCGGACTTTTTTTTTTAACTTTTGGTGGTGCTATGTATTTTCATGGTTATATTGGTAGTAATCTTTTAACTTTAACTGGATTTTTTATGGTTATTTTAACAATGTATACCTGGTTTCGTGATATTGTTAGAGAAGCTGTATATGAAGGTCAACATACTAAACAAGTACAATTTGGTTTAAGAAACGGTATGCTTTTATTTATCTTTAGTGAATTACTATTTTTTATTAGTTTTTTTTGGGCATTTTTCCATTCAGCTTTAGCACCAACACCTGAAATAGGTTCATTATGGCCTCCATTAGGTATTGAAACTGTTAATGCTTGGGGTATTCCTTTATTAAATACTATAATTTTATTATCATCAGGTGCAACTATTACGTGGGCACACCATTCAATTGTTTTTGGTGACCGAAGAAATGCAATTTTAAGTTTAATTATTACAATCGCATTAGCTTTTTTTTTTACTTTAATTCAAGCTTATGAATATATTGAAAGTACTTTTTCTATCTCAGATAGTATATATGGTACAACTTTTTTCTTATTAACAGGTTTTCACGGTATACACGTTATAATAGGTACAATCTTTATTGTAGTAAGTACCATTAGATTAATTAATCATCATTTTACAAAACAACACCATTTCGGTTTTGAAGCTGCAGCTTGGTATTGGCATTTTGTAGATGTTGTTTGGTTATTTTTATTTGTAACTGTTTACTGGTGGGGTGGTAATTAATTTATTTAACAATCTTTATGTTTAGTCCGTTAGAACAATTTGAAATTTTACCTATTTTTCAAATACCTTTTGTATTTACAAATGCTTCTTTAATTTTAATAATAGGTTTAGTTTATTTATATATTTTTACTTGTATAAAAACTAAATTTATTCCAACACGTTTTCAACAAATCTTTGAAATGATTTTCAATATAACTATTGAATTAACCTATTCAAGTATAGGTAAAGCTGGTAAACATTTTGTTTCATTAATCTTTGTTGTTTTCTTTTTTATTTTATTATGTAATTTAATAGGTATGGTTCCTTATAGTTTTACTGTAACTAGTCATTTAATTATTACATTTACTCTAGCATTAACAATTTATCTTGGTTTTAATTTAATTGGTATTAAAAAACATAAATTAAATTTTTTAAATTTATTATTACCTAGTGGTGCAAGTATTGCTTTAGTACCTATATTAGTACCTATTGAATTAGTTTCATATATTTTCCGTGTAATTAGTTTACCTGTACGATTATTTGCAAATATGATGGCAGGACATACATTATTAAAAGTAATTGCAGGTTTTGCTTGGACTATGTTAAATGTTAATAGTTTTATTTTTATGGCGCATTTTATACCTTTAATTATTATTGTATTATTAGTTGGTTTAGAAATTGCGGTAGCCTTAATTCAAGCTTATGTATTTACTATTTTAACTTGTATGTATATAAACGATGCTTTAAATCTACATTAATAAATATTCAAATACAAATCTAATATAAAGGAAAAGTAGCTCAGTTGGTTAGAGTGGTAGCTTGTCACGCTATAAGTCGCGGGTTCGAGTCCCGTTTTTTCCGTTTAATTATATTAAAAAAAATTTTTACAAAAATGTTATTAAATTATTCAAATATTTTTATATTTTTAATATTAAGTTTATTTTTATCTCTTTTAATTTTCATCTTATCTTTTGGTTTAATAAAACAAAAAGATGATTTAGAAAAGTTAACAGCTTATGAATGTGGGTTTAATCCTTATGATGATGCTAGAAAAGTTTTTGATGTAAAATTTTATTTAGTAGCAATTCTTTTCATTATCTTTGATTTAGAAGCTGTTTTTGTTTTTCCTTGGGTTTTAACTTTAAGTTCTAATTTTTCATGGGGATTTTGGACTATGATTGAATTTTTAGTTGAATTAGTTATAGGTTTTATTTATATTTGGTGTAGTGATGCTTTAGAATGGTAAAATTCTTTGTAAATATATAAATAAAATTTATTGGTATTTTAAGGTTGATTATTGATCAACTTTATTTTAATTTATCCAGTTTTTAAAACCGCACTGTTTTTATATATTTTTTAATTTAAAAATAAAAAAATAAAAAATATTTATTCTTTAAGAATAAATATTTTTTATATAAAAATATTTTAACAATATCTTATTCTATTATGTTATTATTAACTTTAATTTTTTTACCTTTTTTAGGTTCAGTAGCTGCTGGACTATTTGGTTTTTATATAGGACGTAAAGGTTCTGTGTTTATAACTACATTAACAACTTTTTTAAGTTGTCTTTTTTCATTAATTATTATTTATAATTCAATTACAAATGAATATGAATATATTATTTATATTTCAAATTGGATCAATAGTGGTTTATTTAATTGTAATTGGTGTTTTTTATTTGATAGTTTAACTATGATTATGCTTGTGGTTGTAACAAGTATTTCAACATTAGTTCATTTATATTCTTCACAATATATGGCACACGATCCACATTTATCAAGATTCATGTCATATTTATCATTATTTACTTTTTTTATGATAATCTTAGTTACTGGTGATAATTTTATGCAAATGTTTGTTGGTTGGGAAGGTGTTGGTTTTTGTTCTTATTTATTAATTAATTTTTGGTTTACACGTTTACAAGCTAATAAAGCTGCAATTAAAGCTATGTTAGTTAATAGAGTTAGTGATTTAATTCTATTATTGGGTGTATTAACTATTTTTTATAATATCAGAACTATTGAATATTTTAGTACATTTGCGGCCATTTCTATTGTTAAAGATTTTAAATTTATTTTTTTCAATTATATTTTAAGTATTGTAGATGTAGCATGTATTTTAATCTTTATAGGTGCTATGGGTAAATCTGCTCAAATTTTTTTACATTTATGGTTACCTGATGCTATGGAAGGACCTACACCGGTATCCGCATTAATTCATGCAGCAACTATGGTAACCGCGGGTGTATATTTAACAGCACGTTGTTCCCCAATGTTTGAATATTCAATGTTTTCATTAAAAGTTATTACAGTAATTGGAGCTTCAACAGCTTTTTTCGCCAGTACTGTAGGTTTAGTACAAAATGATTTTAAAAAAATTGTAGCTTATTCAACATGTAGTCAATTAGGTTATATGTTTTTTGCTTGTGGATTATCGAATTATCCTTTAGCTATTTTCCATTTATCTAATCATGCCTATTTTAAAGCATTATTATTTTTATGTTCAGGTGCTGTAATTCATGCTATGGGTGATGAACAAGATATTAGAAAAATGGGTGGTTTAAGACGTATATTGCCTTTTACTTATATAATGTTTTTAATAGGTTCTTTATCTTTAATGGGTTTCCCTTTTTTAACAGGATTTTATTCAAAAGATTTAATATTAGAAGTAGCATTTGCTAGTTTTAGTGAAACAGGTCATTTTGCTTATTGGTTGGGAACCGTTGGTGCATTTTTTACAGCTTTTTATTCAACCCGTTTATTATTTTTTGCTTTTTTAAGTGAAACTAATGCGTATAAAAATATTATTAAAAATGCTCATGATGTTCCATTAGAAATGGGTATTCCTTTAGGTTTATTAGCTTTTGGTAGTATTTTTATAGGTTATATATCTAAAGATATGTTTGTAGGTTTAGGTTCAGATTTCTGGAATAATTCTATCTATATAAATCCATTAAATAATCAAATGCTTGATGCTGAATTTTTACCAACCTTTTTTAAATTATTACCTGTTATCTTAAGTTTTGGTGGTTTATTTAGTGCTTTTTATTTATATTTCTTTAAGTTTAAATTTTTATATAATTTAAAAATTTCTGAATACGGTCTTTATTTTTATAATTTTTTAAATAGAAAATGGTATTTTGATAAAATTTATTATGAATTTATAAATCAATATATTTTAAAAGTTGGTTATAATGTAACCTATAAGATGATTGATAAAGGTTTAATTGAAATGTGCGGTCCTTATGGTTTAACTACTATTTTTGCTTTTTTAAGTCAAAAAATAATATTATTACAAACAGGATATATTTATCATTATTCATTATTAATGTTAATTAGTATTATTTTTTTAATAAATATTCTTTTTTTTTCTATTCTTTATTATTTTAATGTTATTACTATTTTATTATTTTTATTTATTTTTTTATTAATTAAATAAAAATAATAAATATATATCGTTTAAGATATAATTATTAAATTATGAATTTTGAAACAATTTTCTTTTATACTTTTTCAACTATAGCTTTAACTTCAGCTATTTTTGTAATATATTCTACAAATACAATCTATTCTGCATTTTTTTTAATATTAGTTTTTACGAATTCAACTGGATTATTATTAATTTCAGAAGTTGAATTTTTATCAATTATGTTAATTATTATTTATGTAGGAGCAATTACGGTCTTATTTTTATTTGTAATTATGATGCTAGATGTTAATATTTTAATAGATAAAAATAAAATAAATAATAACTTCGGTTATTTACCTATTATTTTCTTAATTAGTTTTATTTTTTTTTTAGAAACCTTTGTTATGTTTAGTAAAGTTTTTACATCATATTATCATTTAGTAAATAATTCTTTTTTTACTCAAGAAGTAAACACCTTATTTGATTCAATAGGTATGTTTGAAGCTTTTATTGATGTTAAACCATTTTTAAAAAATTTTATCTATCAATTAGATACGATCACAAACATTGAGACTCTTGGTCAAATTTTATATAGTTATTATGCTTTTTTCTTCTTAGCTGCAGGTATTATCTTATTAATAGCTTTAATAGGTGCTGTAACTTTAACTAAAAAAGAAAAAAGAAAAAATTTTAAACAAACAATTTATAAACAACTTTCAAGAAATTCATTAAAAGCTATTTTTAATGTATATTCTAAATAAAGTAAATAAAAAACAACCTTAACTTAATTGGTAGAGTATAAGCCTTCTAAGCTTCAAAATCTTGGTTCAAGTCCAAGAGGTTGTATTTTATTTTTTCAAGTTTTTTATATTATTTAAAAAATTAAATTATGCATGAATTATTGAATTTAATTAAACGATTTATATGGACTTAAATCTTTGATTTAAATTTTGACAGCGAACCCGCCTTAGAATCAAATCAAACTGAAAAATCAGTAGAAAATCTTACCACAAAAAATTTAACCTTTTTTAATCTTAAAAAAATAATACTAATAATTGGAGTAGTTGGTATTTCCGGTATTCTATTTTTTACCTAAACGCGAATGTATCGGAGTTAGCCGAATTGCAGAAACTATTAGATCAGTTAATGTTAATTATAAATTTTGATTTATTTTGAGATATATATTTGAACGTAGAAAAAATAATAATGGGGGTAATCGGAAAACCTTCCATATGTACTAAAAGAGATACATAAATTTTTCATAAACAGTAAGGCCCGAGTGCAAAATCTGGCCGAATTCGATAAAATCCTGAAAAAAATAATTGAAATCTTAAGCAAATATTTTTATTAAAAATATGTAGAATTTCAAAAAAAAATATAAATAATACAAATACTATTCGGCGGATGTGCAGAAGGTTTTCGAAGTTTACCGCATTTTTCCCTTTTCATAAATAAAAATAGGGTATGAATAATTATATAAAAATAAATATATTGAGACTTGAACCCAAGATCATCGGATTAAAGGTCGGGTGCCCTACTAACTGAGATGGATATCTATTTTATGAAAAAATTTAATCAGTAGCCGATGAAGATTCAGTCCCACCACCCTCAAAACTAGCAATACGTGCTACCTGCGTTTCATGATCCGTTTTTAAGGTATCATAATGATCTTTTATAATTAGCAATTTATTGGTCCGTACTTTAAAGAAATTATTGATCCATTTCACAAATAGTTACTAAATGCGGATTTATGTTTTCAGAATTTATATTAGTATTAATTAAAAATTTTTTTCATTTCAATTACATAATCGAATAAATCTGTTACAACTGTCAAACCATTTTTTATACCCTTAGTCGTATGCTCATTATTTGTAGACAATTTTTGAATAAAATCGGAAATTTATAAGGGTGACAAATTTTCAGGAATCACTGTCATAGGTAAGCTTTGCACAATCTTAGTAATATTATAAATCTAAAAATTGAAATAATTGTTGCATTAATATTATTCGGATTTATAATATTATCAAGCAGAATATGCGCGCTTAAACTACCGACAAATATTCCAACAGAATCCGGATTTAAATTCATAAACTGATGAATAACTTCATCATAAATATTTTGAGGTGCCGTACAAAGATAAATACCGGCTAAAAAAAATTCTGAGGAAATCCCTATAAAATTATAAATTTTAAAATTTAATGTTTCGGCTATTAGTATTTAAACTCAATCCTTGATAGAGATTCGATCATATAGCATAGAAGGATCTTGTAATAATGTATGTAATTCCACATTACGTACAGCCTCTAAAACAGTATTTTCTTGTTGTATAGTATTATCAATATCTTGACAATACGTTACATTCGAATTTATGTTAGAAGTTACGTATAAAAAAATAGTTAGAAAAAAAATTAAATAGACTTTGTTTATAATTAAGTGAACTATTTAAAATAGAAAAGGTTTTGTTCTTATATTTTAATTTAACTTTTTTATAAATATAAACTAAAAAACGTATTATATAAATAATCAATCTTATTATACTATAAAAAAGTATTAAAAAATAGACAAAAAATAAGAAAAATTTAAAGATTTTAAAACCCATAATTGATTGTAGTTAAAAATTTACTTAAATTTTTATTTCTTTATATTGTATATAAAGAAATAAAGTAATTAAATTAATTTTCAATTTTTTTACCGTGTACTAAAGTTACATATACAATATAAAAAAAGAATAAAGCTGAAAAGAATGAAATATAAGAACCAAAACTACTTACAGCATTCCATCCACTCATTGCATCGGGAAAATCCGGGATTCTTCTAGGCATACCAGCTAATCCTAAAAAATGCATTGGAAAAAAGGTAATATTTACACCAATAAAGAATAACCAAAAATGAATTTGACCTAAAACTTCAGGATATCTACGACCAGAAATTTTTCCAATCCAAAAATAAAATCCAGTAAATATACCAAAAACGGCACCCATAGATAATACATAATGGAAATGTCCTACAATATAATATGTATCATGAATTGCAATATCTAAACCTGAATTAGACATTGCTACTCCGGTTACACCACCCATAACAAATAATAAAATAAAACCTAAAACAAATAATAAAGGTGTTTCAAATTTTAAAGAACCACCCCATAAAGTAGCTAACCAACTAAAAATTTTAATACCAGTAGGTACAGCAATAATCATAGTCGCTGCTGAGAAATAAGCTCGAGTATCTACATCTAAACCAACAGTAAACATATGATGTGCCCAGACAATACAACCTAATAAACCAATAGATAACATTGCATAAACCATTCCTAAATAACCGAATACATTTTTTTTAGCAAAAGCTGCGGCAACTTGACTAATAATACCAAAAGCAGGTAAAATTAAAATATAAACTTCAGGATGACCGAAAAACCAAAATAAATGTTGATATAATACCGGATCACCTCCTCCAGATGGATCGTAAAACGAAGTATTTAAATTTCTATCAGTTAATAACATAGTAATGGCACCAGCTAATACGGGTAATGTTAATAATAAAAGAAAAGCTGTAATTAACACAGACCAAACAAATAGGGGTAATCTGTGAAAACTTAAACCAGGAGCTCTCATATTATAAATAGTTGAAATAAAATTAATTGCACCCAATAATGATGAAATACCCGTTAAATGTAAACTAAAAATAGCTAAATCTACTGAAGGTCCTGAGTGTGCTTGTACACTTGATAATGGTGGATAAACTGTCCAACCAGTCCCAGCACCAGATTCGACAATAGCTGATGACACTAATAATAATAATGCTGGTGGTAATAACCAAAAACTAATATTATTCATACGTGGGAAAGCCATATCAGGAGCACCTATCATTAAAGGAACAAACCAATTTCCAAAACCACCAATTAATGCAGGCATAACTAAAAAGAAAACCATAATAAAAGCATGTGCAGTAACAACAACATTATATAATTGGTGATTTCCCATAAAAATTTGATTACCTGGTTGTGCTAATTCCATACGGATTAAAAGTGATAAGGTTGTACCAACAATACCAGCAAAAGCACTAAAAATTAAATATAAAGTACCAATATCTTTATGATTTGTTGAAAAAAGCCATCGAGTTGACCATTTATTTATATTTTTAAAATTCAT